TCGTAAATAAGAAGACTTTTTATGAAAAAACAGGAATAGATATTCGCATTCATATACATAAGAATTATGTAGGAACCAAAAGAATCTTTTCTTTCTTTTTGAAAAGACGTGAATGGATTTATTTGAAGTAATGAGACTATTCAAATTATGATATTCGTGGAATAAAAATCGCAAGAAATGCAAAGAAGGAACATCTTTGATCCAGCATTGAAGGATTTGAACCAAGATTTCCAGATGGAGGGGATGGGGTATTAGTAGATCTGAGACATAATTTAAATGCGAGAATTTATCCTCTAAAAAGGGAAATATTGAATGAATAGATCGTAAATTATGAGATTTCGGTATTTTTTTTTCTTCAAGGGAAGATACTAATCGCGACGAGAATGGAATTTCCAGAATGACTCCAAAACCTTCTGATACCATTTGAGAATAAAAATGAGAAGAAAAAGAATTCTTGTGACCCCAAAATCCATTTTGGTTAGAATCATTCAACGAATAAATCAAAGATTTCTGTTGATACATTTGAGTAATTAAACGTTTCACAAGTACTAAACTAGATTTATTGTCATAACCACTAATTTCCACAGGTTCGTAAAAAATCAAACTATTTAATATATGATCATGAGCAAGTGAGTAAATAGACTCCTTCAGGAGTAGCGGATATAGGAAGTTTTGTTGCCGAAATCTATCTTTTTTCAATCTAAATATCCTTGTAATTCTGCCATTTACATAGATTTCTACTGGAACCAAAAGAGGGAGGCACTTTTTGTGTTATGAAATGATACATGATACATAGTGCAATATGGCAAGAACGGCGTATGTGTATTAGTATATTGTTTATCTTTATCTTATACTAAACTCCTATAACTAGAATAGAATTCTAAGAAGTAAAAGATTATAGAAAAGTAAGAACAAATAAAGAATATATACCCCGGAGACAGAGAGCCCAATCTACAGATCTTTTTACTTTCCCTTTCTATACAATTTGGTTTTCTTTTCCTTGTTAATATAACTAGAATAACAATAAAAAAAAATAAGGAAAGGGGTAAAAATCTTTTATTTTCGCACCTCGATCACTCTTTTGACTTTGGAAAAAATATTTTTTTTTATCACTATACTATTTCTTCTACACATCCGTCTCCAATCCATAATAAAGAATAATTAGGATTAATAAAAAAAAGAATCAATGGTCCCCTCACAATTCACAAGAGAACCTTTTCCCGCATAAGGCACTAATCTATTTTTAACGTCTAATTAGTAATTTGATCGGGTAATCATTCAAATTAAGAAGGGAAGCTCGTTGCTTTTTTGTCTTACTCGAATTGGAGCCATTAAGGCTCTATCCATTTATTCACTAGACCCGCCTATCAAATACTTTACTGAACTTCAAAATTTTTATAAAAAGAAAAATTCTTATGTTCGTTCTATTATTCTTTTGTCTATTTTTCTATTCTTTTTACGACATGCTTTTTTTTCCATTCATTACCTTTCAGGATCAGTCGCGGTCTTATAAACTCTACCAATAGTCTAGACGAATTCCTTCATCCAAATGCGTAAAAGATCATAGTCGCAATTAAAAGCCGAGTACTCTACCATTGAGTTAGCAACCCGGATCAATATGAAGTGTAGATATGATCAAAATAAAAAAAAAAAAGCAATGGAATTGCACTGCACAACTGCGTCAAAACACGGAACTAGAAACAAATCTAACCACCAAAATATCAAGTGGATCCGGTTCAAAAAACAAGAGATTCAAAAGAGAATTGAAAAATTGAAAAACCACCCAATTTTATCAAATTTTTTGATTTTCGCTAAGAAAATACGTTTTGTATATTTGTAAAAAAAAAAAAGAAATTCAGCAGTCAAGGAAAGAGCCAATATGGAGTGAGGAGAAAAAGATCTATTTATCTACGATCAAATTATATTTGTTCGAGACGCCGTTGTCAATATGAATGGACTTTTTCAAAAACAAATTTCAATAAATTCTCAATTATATAGAAATTTGTGTTGGATTAACACAACATAAAAACATAAAGAAGAAATAATAAATTGGAGCAGAAAAAAAATAAGGAATAAGGTAGAGATAGAAAAATATCGAATTTTTTTAATCAAAAAAAAAGGTACAATACAAATACAAGAATAAAGATTACCCCCCTTGTTGGGGGGTTCCACAACAAGAAGCAAGAAAAAAAATAAGAATAAGATAAGTATGAATAGAACAAGAAAAGAACAAACTTTGAATAAAGAATTACACAAAGATAGGTACTAGTTACACTACCTTTTTTTATTCATGACTCTAGTTTTTCCTTTCTTTTTTATCAAAAGAAACTCCAAATTCTTTAAAGAATTCTGCCTTCCTTAAAATATCATGAACAGTTCCTGTGGGTTGAGCACCTTTTTCAAGGAAATATAAAATAGCAGGAACATTTAAATAAGTTTGATTCTTTATCGGATCATAGAAACCTACTTTTCGAAGCTCTCTTCCTTCTCTTCGGGATCGAACATCAATTGCAACGATTCGATAGATGGCTCATTGGGATAGATGTAAATAAAAGATGCCCCCCTAGAAACGTATAGGAGGTTTTCTCCTCATACGGCTCAAGAAAAAATGATTCTAATTTCTAGAATTTCTGTTTCTATCTATCTATATAGATAGAAATAAAAAGAGAAATGTATCCATAAAGAATTAGACTGTAATTTGAGCCTTTTTTCCTTACAGAAAAAAGAAATCTTATTCGTACTCCTAACTCAAGTTGGGTAGTTTTAAAAGAGTTTGAAAGGAAATCCTTAGAATTTCTTGAGCTGTCTCTAACCTCTTTTTTTGTCTCCTTTCGGATCTATTTTTTTACTCATTCTGATCCAATTGTTGAGACAAGTGAAAATAGTGTTTCCTTGTTCCGGAATTCGTTGTCTTTGCTTTGCGCTTTGTTAAATCATTGGGTTTAGACATTACTTCGGTGATCCTTGCTCCTTTTCAAAAAGGCAGCAACATACCTTTTGTTTTTTGCTCTTTCTATGGAAAAGGGAAAAATCATACAAAAGATTGATTCCTTTGTGATACACTCTTGATCAAAACAGTTTTAAAATTTCGACAAATTTGACTTTTTTTATTTCAAACTTGTTCAAATTTGAACCTCTCCATTTATCTATATTTTAGATATTGATGATATATTTACAAAGTTGGTCTAACTTATTGATTGTCACTAACCCTAGATTATTCCCCCAAGAAATGAATCAATCATTTTTGCTCGAGCTCCATCATATGTTATACCATTATATAGCATTAGTCTTTTTATTTAGATTTAGCAACCCAAGACAAATGAAATTAGGTTCCTAGCAGAACAAACTATGTCGAGACAAGAGCATCTTCATTCGTATAGAAAATGGTGGATGTCAGAATCCACAGCCAATCATGTCCTTCAAGTCGCACGTTGCTTTCTACCACATCGTTTCAAACGAAGTTTTACCATAACATCCCTCTAATTTTATTGGAATTTGGAACCGTATGCAATTGATTCAATATGGAATCATGAATAGTCATTGGCTGAACCGATACATCATAATCCACACTTATCTATCTATCAATAGATAAATGTTTATCCGGTAAAGTATTTCACTTAATTTAACCCCATATTTTCTCATATGAAGAAAATAACATGAAAAAAAATCAGTTTTAAGCAAACTTATTTACATCTTCAACAGATCTTTCGGGATTGTCCATCATAAAAATCCCTCTTAAAAAAAAAATTAGAAACCTCAAAAAAAGCCTTTGACTTTACTTTCATTCAAATGAAAAATAAATCCCCCATGAATGGATAAAAATTTTATCCACTTTAACTAAATAATATACTAAACTAAATGTAATAATTATGTATTTCTATATAGAATATTTAGAATAGATATAGAAAATATTTCTGAAAATTGTATGAAATTAATCTATTCTAATATGAATATTCTGAATATTTTCATATTTTTTATTTATGAATTAGTATTTGATGATTATAATGATTATGTATTATGATTTACGTATTATTTACCATCTTCAATTTAATCTGATTTTCATTTAAAACAGAGAGATGGTTTGAGAATTTCTTTGTTTTCATTATTATGGAGTAAAATAAGTCTCGTGTAAGGTAAGATCAAAGAGACAATAAGAATCCGAGGAGTCTGATCTTTTCGTATTAATCTCCATCATCTAAAACAAAAAATTGTTAATGAAAGTCATCATGAATATTTAAGAATCAAATACTTTAGTAAAAAAAAAGATATGATTCTAAGAATGATTCTTAGAATTAAGATTGATAACATTGTATCCAACATTAAACAGAAAATTGTTTAATGAAATTTTCAATTTCAATAGAGAAGAATCTTTCGTTTCTGATGGAAACGATCTGGGACGGAAGGATTCGAACCTCCGAGTAACGGGACCAAAACCCGTTGCCTTACCGCTTGGCCACGCCCCATTTTGATTTTGTATAAGAAAAACTAAGCTAAATATTGGTTATTCGTCAATAACCAACCAAAAGAAATATAGGACATGTTGTCGCTAGGATTCAACACAATAGATATAGAATCAAAAAGATTCATTGATCATTACATCGAATTCAATTAAGATATTGTATGAAAATAGAATTCCTTGTATTCTCATTTGATTGGAGAATGTAAGGAAGGATTCTTGATGGGGGAGAAGTCAAAGAAAAAGAAGAATTTCTTTCTTTTATCCGCCTTTTTCTTTTTAAATTTTCCCTCAGAAAAACAACTCAATCCAATAGGATAATTTATTATCATTTCAATTGAATTTTAATCTTTAAGAAAAAAAAATGTTTGTTATGGTTAATATCTTTAGTTTAATCTGTATCTGTCTTAATTCTACCCTTTATTCGAGTAGTTTTTTCTTCGCCAAATTGCCCGAGGCTTATGCCTTTTTCAATCCAATCATAGACATTATGCCGGTTATCCCTTTACTCTTTTTTCTCTTAGCCTTTGTTTGGCAAGCTGCTGTAAGTTTTCGATAAAAAAATATGAGATTTTGATCCTAAAAATCAATAAGATCAGATAAGTCTGACATTAGGAACCCTAGATTCAAAAAGCAAAATTTTTTCTATTTTATATTCAAATTCAATTTGAATAAGGGAGCGATGATCTTTAATAAGTTTAGTTCTTCTTTTGTTCTGACCTTTCCTTTATAAGATCCCATTTATAGATATGGCAAGAAATTTTTAGTAACGAAAAAATCTGAATCTTATTACATTAGAAAGAAATTTGTGAAATGAATTAAAAAAAAAAGTTTTTTTTTCATCTTTATAGCGTCATATCAAAATAGTGTATAGTGTGTGTCGTAAATATAGGTGATCTATTTCCTTAAAAAAAATGATCTTATCTTGGAGATTTGTAATGCTTACTCTTAAACTCTTCGTTTACACAGTAGTCATATTCTTTGTTTCTCTCTTCATCTTCGGATTCTTATCTAATGATCCGGGGCGTAATCCTGGGCGTGAAGAATAAAAAAAAAAGAGATGAGATTCGTTTTTAGTTTTTCCTTGATTTTTTCATAGGTAAATGTATCAATAAATGGAAAAGATACTAGATAAAGATAAAAGATTGATAAAAGAAAATAATCAAAATTTCTTCCAATTCTAAAATTTCAAGTGATCGAGGGGGGGTCGGAGAGAGAGGGATTCGAACCCTCGGTACAAATAATTCGTACAACGGATTAGCAATCCGACGCTTTAGTCCCCTCAGCCATCTCTCCCCATTCCAAATGGGAAATTTCTCATGTGATGTGACACGTGAAGTCAAGATTGAGAACAATTTTGATTTTCCTTCTTTTTTGATAATGATTCAAAACAGATTTCTCCAATAGAAAGAATACCTTACTTCTTTTATTTTGTACAAAAGGTTAATTTCCCGGCCTGGTTAAGTACTGGCCGGGCCAGTACTTCTTTTGTTCCAACGAATCAATTTCATTTTTTTTTGATATCCAATCAAAATTGTTCTTGAAACAAGAAGAGCAATTTCCATTTCCATTCCTAATTATTAGAAATTCTTTTAAGAAATTATCTATATCTAGATTAATATGATTATAAAGGAAGTATTAAGAAAGAAAAGAAATAAATATATCTGATAAGATCAATAATATCAACTAGAAATCATTTACTTGTTCAAGGCAAAGGACAAGTGAGGACAAATCTAACCGAATTCATAAAATCTGGCAGTTCAAGTGGGGGGAGGTTGAAAAAAAAAGTAAATTCAGTAATGACTTACAACAACCAAACAAAAAAAAAAGACTTATAACTTTAGTACACTATTTCAATTTGACTAAACTTTTTGTCTTTTTTTTCAAGTTTTAAAGCCCGCGTCGCGGAGGAACAAAATACGTGTTAATGCTGGAATTTTCATAATTCGGATGCTATCTTGACTGCGTCTAATTACTTTGTTGGACAAATGGTACATTCATACCCAATAATGAATATGTAGCGGGTATAGTTTAGTGGTAAAAGTGTGATTCGTTCTATTAACAACTTCAATAGTTAAGGGTTCTTTCCATTTTTTTTTCATATTCCGATCAAAAACTTTATTTCTTAAAAAGATTTAATCCTTTACCCCTCAATAGGATATTTGAGGAAAGAATATACATTCTCACGATTTCTATCCAAAAGTCAATCAGAATTTTAATAAAAAAATTGGATTATGGAGTCAAGAAGCATAATTTTTTTGATTGGTTCAATTCTTCCAATTGAATGAGTATAAATAAAGGATCTATGGATGATAGTATAAAACTTTCAATCGTAACTAAATCTTCAATTTTTGCGCTGGAAAAGGGAGATTGAAGCCAAATAGCTAGAAAACGATGGTTTTGGTTTACTAGAACCCTCGGCTTATTCTTTCAGCTCGGTAGAAACAAAATTATTTTCCTTAGGATCCCACGAGTAGAAATAGGGAACGAAGTAACTAGACTAGAAAGATTTGATAGAATCCCCCCTCTTCTAGAGGGATCATCTAGAAAGCGAGTAGCTTTAGATGCATTCGGAAAAAGCTGACATAGATGTTATGGATCTCATTTTTCTCTGGTGGGAATACATCGATCTTCCATAAAGGAGCCGAATGAAACCAAAATCTCATGTTCGGTTTTGAATTAGAGATGTTAAAAATGATAAACCAACGTCGACTATAACCCCTAGCCTTCCAAGCTAACGATGCGGGTTCGATTCCCGCTACCCGCTATATATTCCTTAACTTCATATGATATACAGATATCATTATCCATTTTGATATACATCCTTCTTTATTATTGTATTCCCTAAATCCGTCTAATCTAATCCTTTTTCTTTTTCTGAAAAAATGTGAAAATAGGAATGAAGGGCGTCCATTGTCTAATGGATAGGACAGAGGTCTTCTAAACCTTTGGTATAGGTTCAAATCCTATTGGACGCAATTTATTTCTATCTATCTATTCTAGATAGAGAATAGAAAAAAAAAAGAGAACTTTCTTTTCTATTT